TCGATCACCTTGCTATCGAACATTTATTTTGGATTCACCATTTTTTGAAAAAGAAATTCGACATATTTTTTATTTTTATTTATTATTATGAGAATCAATCCTACTACTTCTGGTCCTGGAGTTTCCGCGTTTGAAAAAAAGACCCTGGGGCGGATCGCTCAAATCATTGGCCCGGTGCTAGATGTAGCCTTTCCACCGGGCAAGATGCCAAATATTTACAACGCTTTGGTAGTTAAGGGGCGAGATGCTGTTGGACAACAAATTAATGTGACTTGTGAAGTCCAGCAATTATTAGGAAATAATCGAGTTCGAGCTGTAGCTATGAGTGCTACAGATGGTTTAATGAGAGGGATGGAAGTGATTGACACGGGAGCTCCTCTAAGTGTTCCAGTCGGCGGGGCGACTCTAGGACGAATTTTTAACGTGCTTGGAGAACCTGTTGATGATTTAGGTCCTGTAGATACTCGCACAACATCCCCTATTCATAGATCTGCCCCTGCCTTTATACAATTAGATACAAAATTATCCATTTTTGAAACAGGAATTAAAGTAGTAGATCTTTTAGCCCCTTATCGGCGTGGGGGAAAAATAGGACTTTTCGGGGGAGCTGGGGTGGGGAAAACAGTACTAATTATGGAATTAATTAACAACATTGCGAAAGCTCATGGAGGTGTATCCGTATTTGGCGGAGTAGGGGAACGTACTCGTGAAGGAAATGATCTTTACATGGAAATGAAAGAATCTGGAGTAATTAATGAAGAAAATATTGCAGAATCGAAGGTAGCTCTAGTCTATGGTCAGATGAATGAACCACCGGGAGCTCGTATGAGAGTTGGTTTGACTGCCCTAACTATGGCGGAATATTTCCGGGATGTTAATGAACAAGACGTACTTCTATTTATTGATAATATCTTCCGTTTCGTCCAAGCAGGATCAGAGGTATCTGCTTTATTGGGTAGAATGCCTTCCGCTGTGGGTTATCAACCCACTCTTAGTACCGAAATGGGTTCTTTACAAGAAAGAATTACTTCTACCAAAGAAGGATCCATAACTTCCATTCAAGCTGTTTATGTACCTGCGGACGATTTGACTGACCCCGCTCCTGCCACGACATTTGCGCATTTAGATGCTACTACTGTACTATCAAGAGGATTAGCCGCTAAAGGTATCTATCCAGCAGTAGATCCTTTAGATTCAACATCAACTATGCTCCAACCTCAGATTGTTGGTGAAGAACATTATGAAACTGCGCAAAGAGTTAAACAAACTTTACAACGTTACAAAGAACTTCAGGACATTATAGCTATCCTTGGGTTGGACGAATTATCCGAAGAGGATCGCTTAACTGTAGCAAGAGCACGAAAAATCGAGCGCTTCTTATCTCAACCCTTTTTCGTAGCAGAAGTATTTACGGGTTCCCCGGGGAAATACGTCGGTCTAGCAGAAACAATTAGAGGGTTTAAATTGATCCTTTCCGGAGAATTAGATGGTCTCCCTGAACAGGCCTTTTATTTGGTAGGGAACATTGATGAAGCTACAGCGAAGGCTACGACTTTAGAAACGGAGAACAACTTGAAGAAATGACCTTAAATCTTTGTGTACTGACTCCCAATCGAATTGTTTGGGATTCAGAAGTGAAAGAAATCATTTTATCTACCAATAGTGGACAAATTGGCGTATTACCAAATCACGCGCCTATTGCTACGGCTGTCGATATTGGTATTTTGAGAATACGTCTTAACGAACAATGGTTAACGATGGCTCTGATGGGCGGTTTTGCTAGAATAGGCAATAATGAGATTACTATTTTAGTAAATGATGCGGAGAAGGGTAGTGACATTGATCCACAAGAAGCTCAGCAAACTCTTGAAATAGCAGAAGCTAGCTTAAGGAAAGCTGAAGGAAAGAGACAAATAATTGAGGCAAATCTAGCTCTTAGACGAGCTAGAGCCCGAGTAGAGGCTATCACTGTGATTTCGTAACTAGTTAGTGCCTTCCGAATAATCAATAATCATCAAAGGAACTTCTGTATAAACAGAAGTTCTGTTTATACACCCTATTTTTGATTTTTCTAATTTTATAAATAGAATCATAAGTGAAATCGGATTCGAAATACAAGGAAAAATTTTTGAATTCAAAAAACAAAAAAATGGAATATATAAAGAATGGAAAAAATAAAAAATTAATAAAACAAGATGGATAGAAAAACTTATTAGATACCATTGATTTTGATATCTAATAAGGTCTACCTACTATTGGATTTGAACCAATGACTCCCGCCGTATGAAAGCAATACTCTAACCACTGAGTTAAGTAGGTCTTTTATAATCACAAAGAGAAAGAAATGGAACTCGTCGCATCGACGGATTATAAATGGAATATCATTTATAAGCAATACCGATCAAACATATCGCACAAATAAGATGTTGCATCATGGAATATTTATCTTGACAAGAGATTGTCGACATGATAAAATATGTATCACAAGCACAAGGGCTAT